CCAAAATTTTAACTTCTGGTTCCGGCGAACGAATAATCATTGAGTCCTCCTCTTTCCGTACAACACATAACATATAACGAGACTTGCCAACAGTTATGATCGATATTTCGAATTCGTTTATTTTCATTTACCTTCGACATTTATCTATTTTTGATTTAGTTATTCACTAGACCAATTATGATCTGGAAGTTTATTCAGGGCAAGTGTTCGAATATATTATGACATAGCTATATGGCGCCTAACGGACCCATTTCCTTTTGAATATTAGAAAACCCCTTATTTTCGGATTGATGCAAAAACTTTTTTTTGTTTGTTCAATCTAATTTATTCATAATTAGAAGCTACTAGATGGAGCTATTTCATGTTTTACATAGAACATATTACTTTACTTCTATTTATATTTAATTAGAATTAATATTTTTTGAAATAAATATTAATTCTAATTAAATAGGAAACTCTATTTTCTATTTAAATTCTTAACTATTACTATTGTGTAGCGTTTCTTTTTACGAAATGTAATGATCTTAGATTAGAATTAGAAGGGATATAATCAAATAATTTGATTGGCCCTTCGCAGAAGAATGCTCTATTTTATTCGTTATATTCTGTTTTTCTTTGCCTCTTTGACTGTATGGGGTCAAAGGGATCAAAAGCTTTCTTTTTTTTCGATTTTTATTCGAAACGCCTCGTGATCTTCAACCAATTCTGCGCTTCAATATAATTACCTGGAGTAAGCGCTATCGCTTGTTTCCAATATTCAGCGGCTTGATTGAACCAAGCTTCCGCAATTTCAGAATCTCCCTGCCGAATGGCCTGTTCTCCCCGGTCGAAATAGGTAAGTTAATTCCTTCCCTTAGAACCGTACTTGAGAGTTTCACCTCATACGGCTCGTCGGTCAATTGTCCCATTTTCATTTTTATCTACCCTCTAGAACTATAAATAACTAAAATGAAATGTGATGTGATTTCTCAGAGATCGATCCCACTTTTTATTGGGTTAACCAAAAAATAATACGTTCCATAAGTTTCAAACTTTTCTTTTTATTTTGATCATAAGTTTTATCTTTTATCCCACCCTCAAGAAAGTATAAAGTAGAGGCATCTCTCTTTATAATTTTAAGAAAGGTACCTATCTCGGTTTCACATATAAATTTATATAGAATTATTGAAAAAGACTTTCCTTCAGAAAGACTTACTCTCTTTCTTTGGGATCAGATCCTACGCCGCTGCTCAATACCCTTCTTAGTGGATTGACTTTATTACATAAGTCGATTCCTAACCATTATCTCATAGCATGACATAAGTAAGCAGTTTTTCTTCTATATTAAATTAATTAGATATATAATTAATTTAATTTATAATTAGCTAAAAACGTACTAATTTATCTTTATGGCGCTTTGTCTATCAATTAGATCCTTTACCGCTATCCATAGAATAAAGTATATAGGCATATCTATGTCTTCATAATTCAATTTCTATGAAATTTTTTTCTTTGCTACAGCTGATAAAAATCGTTTTTTGGACGATACATATGTAGAAAGCCTATAATTTGTTTTGTTTCTAGTATTTACTATCTGATTTGCTTTTTACTTTTTTTCTATAGTGGAGATAGTCGCACGTAATGACAGATCACGGCCATATTATTAAAAGCTTGTGGTAAAAATGGGTTTCGTTCGAGTGCTCTAAAATTATATTCCAAAGCTTTTGTATGTTCCCCATTACTTGTGTGGATAAGGCCTGTATTATAGAGTATATAACTTCGATCATAGGGATCAATTTCAAGTCGCATAGCTTCATAATAATTTTGTAAAGCTTCCGCATAATTTCCTTCGGATTGCGCTGACATCCGTTACGGTCTTCATTATTCGATAAATATCCGTTCCAGAACCATACGTGAGATTTTTATCTCATACGGCTCCTCCTTTATGTTCATAATGAGAAATAATACAGGGAATAAAAAAAACGATTGAAATATTCTCATTATAAACCGAGCGGGGCTAATGTTTTTACAATAAATTTCTAGCCAACCTTCCTGCAGGGGACCTTTTCTTAACATTAAGCGTATTGAGAATTTATACTCGATCTAAATAAAAATGTTAGAAAGGGTAACCCCAACAATTTCTTTGTCCTCAACGCCTCCTACCAAATTTCGCGGAATTAGTCACTTCAACAGTCTTCGATGGTTATACAGGTACCAAAAGTACAAACGAGATGGATATTTGTTATCACAACCATTTTTGTTTTGTTAATCCGGATCCTGTTATTAAGGAAGGGAAAAGTTTCTAACAAAGTGTTCATGTTGTTGATTCCTAGGTGTAGTGCTTCTTCCCTTATGCCGCCTAGTGGTATGGAATAGGATTGACCTGTAATAAATATATATATAATATAGAACCTACCTAGTAGGTGGTGGTGTAACCTTTCGCTCAATACTAGAATCGACAATTGAAGCATCTGGGGCTGCATTAATCGGAGATACACGACAGTAAGGGGTTGTTCGATTT